AAAATTCGCCAATCCATATCAACCCATTAGGATGATATAACCAATCTGCCCTCCAGAAATGCATGAGATGGAGGAATAAAGATTGAATCTTTTCTGATATATCTCTATTTGGTTCCCCGTGTTCTGATGTTGCTAACGATCTAGAGTCATGCTCTATAAGTATAAGGAACAAAGAGTAAGGAGAAAAAAAGGGGGAGGAGGCTTTTTTTTTATTGAAACATTGATTCTCAATCGATTTGGCAATAACCACGGATTACTAGTAATCCGTGTCACTCTAGTACATATCCATTCTACGTGGATATGTATATCAGTATACCATTATACCATTCGTGTCTCTGTTACAACGCGGCGATTATAAATGGTTCGAATGAAATCATAAGAATATGTAGGCTGTACACCTCATTTCCCCGGGATTGTAGTTCAATTGGTCAGAGCACCGCCCTGTCAAGGCGGAAGCTGCGGGTTCGAGCCCCGTCAGTCCCGACCTCGGATCTGATGAATTGATTGATTCATCTCTCCACCTTCTGTGAAGAGGATCTAATTCCCGGTGGTAGGATCCTTATTTCGTTTCGCATTTCTCATCGGAAAATAAGGAAATTTCAATTACTTCAACTAGTACCAATTGGTGGTGGAGAGACGTATGTAGGTTGGGACAATCAGAGGTATCACCATATTCAGGATTCCAAAAGAGACCGTATGGTTCTGGCTTTGGTCGATTGTTCCTGATCAATAGAATGTAGTGGAACCTCAATTAGTAATTGAATTTTTCATTGGGGACAATTTATCTCATCCAAATTAAATTGCACACTGGATTCTCAATGTATGCGTCCCAATCCAAAGAGGGGGATACTAATAATAATAATATAAATATGAAAAGATCAAACAAAGATCCACTCCTCCTGTTCTAGTTCTAAGGAAGGAATAGAATCAATAATGTTTTTTTTCTTCCTATTTCAGCGGTCCCATCAAAAAAAAAGAACAGAATCCATAAATCAATTTTTGAATTTGTCGGAATATTGGATCTTTTTATACCAGGACCCTTGGTTATCGCACTTTTCCGTTTTCGAAGAAGATTAGATCTTCAAAAAAACTTAGCTTAGAACTGAATTCGTTCCTTTTTCCGTTTGACTGTTTGGGTCTGTAACTAACGGAACACACCGGTCAGATGATTGTATATAAGGAAGACGCTAGATTATAGAAACGAAAGAGTTGATAAATTCAATCGGATTCGGTATGGATAAAAGATCTTCCTGTGTTATACTATTCAATTCTCGACGATGAATTGATTTGATAGAGCAGATATTGTTATTCATAATATTGATCCGATTCAGTATCATCAAGATGCAATTAATCCCCTTGAATTTACAAACTCTGGAGAAAGATTTATTATCTCTATGGGATTAGATCCCGAGTTATTCTGAAGCAAAAAAAAAAAACAATGATGAGATTATGGAAGTAAATATCCTCGCATTTATTGCTACTGCACTGTTCATTCTAGTTCCTACTGCTTTTTTACTTATCATTTACGTAAAAACTGTCAGTCAAAATGATTAATTTAACTGAAACTTGAGTTATTAGTTCTTATCAATGATTGAAGAAATGAAAGGGATTACAATTCCAAGTCTTAAATCAAATGGGCAGACTGGATTGAATTAGCAGTATATGGATCCAATAGATGAGATAGTATGGTGGAAAGAACTATATGAACCTTTCTACCACACTATCTATTGTCTATTGTATTGTATATTGTATGAAGATATGGGATTTATATGGATCAATTCATAATATGTATCTACATATATGTACATGTAAATTAAATATATGTAGCACTCCGATTCTATTTCTTCGCTACACCCCTTCGCATATTTATTCTGATCAATCCGAAATAAGCTAACGTCAACTGCTCAAATTCGTAGGTTTGTGATTCTTTTTAGTATGAATCGAATCCCGGGATCTATCGAAACAATCAATGGAGGAAGAATAGTAGGGGCATATACAAAAGAAGCCCAAGTAATCCTTTTTTTTAGTATTCCGAAGAAATAATTGATTTGGTTGAGCCATTAACAGACGATCCGAGGAGTTCTATGGTAACTTATTCAGATTTGGAAAAGGAGTAGAGTCAAATATTTTTAACGCTTGAACCATGATACGAGATGAGGTGATAAAGCATAAAGAAGATCCCTAGGAGTATAAAATGGTAAGGTAAGTGCGCGATATGTGGATCATCCGGCGCAAGCAAGATTTTCTTATGCTTAGTACTTCTTTTGACAACCACTATGTATATGTCGCCTACAGCCGAATGTAGATATCGTATCTACGTAATAGCAGATTCATCAAAATGGAATATTTAGGAAGACTTCCATTGGAAAAACAAATTTCCTATCATGTATATCCCTTTGAATTTCGAAATAGGACCGCGGGAATGATTGAAATATTTGTTTGATCCAAAGGTTTTTATTGAATATTACTGTTACTACTGGATTTCAGTGGAATTTGGAAA